AAAATTCCTCTTTTTTATACATAGGTCGTCGATTCGGCATTGGATAAAAAGGGGCAAGGCGCCCCTTTTTCTAGTAAATGGTTTCATTTTATTTTATCGATATGAGTGTTCTATATCGGATGAATTACTAACTATTTATTTTGAAACCATTTCGGTACTAACGTAGTGGTAGAAAGAGTACCGTGTTGTGCCTGAACTTCAAACAGTGTAGCTTTAACCATGTTAATGGTCTCACATTATTGGTTGATAGAGAATCAAGATTTACCAATGAGCCACGAAATGCTATGGTTCTTACATATGATTTCTTAATTTATTCATAAGTAATTCGTTCGAGGTCATGCACCTTTTTTCCTATTTCTTATCCTATTAAATAAAAAAATAAAAAAAAAATAACATAAATAAAGTGCAGCTGGTTGGATCCAACCTATTCTTGAAATACACAACTCGCACACACTCCCTTTCCAAAAAAAATCAATACACCAAGCACTACACTTAGATTTATTGGATTTGTTGCTAAAATATCGGTATTAAACCCGAAACTACCTGCGTATGGCCAATAGCCCAAGGAAACGAAAAAATAGGTTATATTTTTCATATGCTCTCCTCTTTCTTATAGATAAGACTAACAAGGAACAGAGTTCTTTTTGTATCATCTCGCTCGCCCCTTTTTTGATCGATTTCTTTTTTTGTTTTATTAATTTAATTTTATTTTTTATGGAAATAGATTAAATCATCTATTAATTTATAATGAAATTTGATAATTTTCAAATTTATTATTATTTTTTTTTTTTGAAGTTCTCAATAAGAAGATACTTATTAGGTTAGGTCCTAGGTCTCGCGTTAATTGCGAAGTATCTCGTTTGTTGAAAGGCTTCCTAAGAAAAAGGTTTTTGTTGTACTAAGGGTGGGAAGGGAGAAAGCGAGCGGATACGCGAATTCCTCATCCTCAAATCAGTCCTTCCCGGGGTATTGTCTCAATAAATAAGTAATTGAATAAGTAATTGTAGGAGTCAAGTGTTGATATAATTAGAAGAAGCAAACGGCAAGTCCGAGTTAAGTTAATCAAATTTAAGTTAATAAAATAACTAATAAAAAAGCGCATAACGCACTTTTTCACATTTCTAATTTTAGGATTAAATTAAACAAAAGGATTTGCAAATAAAAGCGCTAATGCTACGACCAGTCCGTAAATTGTTAAAGCTTCCATAAAAGCTAGACTAAGCAATAAAGTACCTCGTATTTTACCCTCGGCTTCTGGTTGTCTCGCAATACCTTCTACAGCTTGGCCCGCAGCAGTACCTTGACCAACTCCAGGTCCAATAGAAGCAAGCCCTACGGCCAGTCCAGCAGCAATAACGGAAGCGGCAGAAATCAGTGGATTCATAGTAAGTTCCTCGTACAAAAAAAAAAAAGAAATGGTTAATGATACAATCAACCAATAAATTATTACTTATTTTATCACTAAGATCTGTCGGGTCGAAGTAACTAAAAACTCCGAATTGAATTGATAATATCGGTGAATCATCAGAACGACTTCGATATCTCGGTCTTTTTATTTTAGTTTCTACCCATGATAAAATTTTTGTCAATTCATATGCATACGGCTCTAGTTATTGCATTTCTATAGTTTCGAACCATTCTTTCATTCAATTCGTTCGTTCTTTACTTACTTTTCTATATCCACGAATTCATCAGTTTTATATTCAATCCCCACAATCAAAGACGAAAGAGAAGGACTTATATTTGTATGGGAATCCATCTAAATGCAGCGGTTTTGAAAAAAAAAAGAATCAATAGTATAATAAAATAATATAATACTATAATATACTGGGAAATAAAAAATAAATAGGAATAAAATAAATAAAATATATTCTATTATATTATATATATTCTATTATATTATATAAGTCTATAGGGATAACAGGGATAACCCCTGATAACAGGGATAACCCCTATATAACTAGTAAATATCTAATATCACATATACATTTATTTCTTCCATAATGTAAACCGCCCACATTTTATATTGAATTGGATTTTAGAATCATTCTTCGAAACATAAACTAAGTGCGTATTTTGAACCATTTTGAAAGCTAATCAGTGATGACCCTCCATGGATTCACCTATATAAGCCGCGGCTAAAGTTGCAAAAATAAGAGCTTGAATGCCGCTTGTAAATAATCCAAGAAACATAACAGGTATAGGAACTACTGAAGGTACTAAAGAAACAAGAACAACAACTACTAATTCATCAGCCAATATATTCCCGAAAAGTCGAAAACTAAGAGATAAAGGTTTTGTGAAATCCTCTAGGATATTAATTGGTAAAAGTATTGGAGTTGGTTGGATGTATTTTCCGAAATACCCCAATCCTTTTTTGGTCAGACCCGCATAAAAATATGCCACTGACGTGGGTAAAGCTAAAGCAACAGTAGTATTTATATCATTCGTGGGCGCGGCTAGCTCCCCGTGGGGTAACTGTATGATTTTCCAAGGTAAAAGAGCACCTGACCAGTTAGAAACAAAAATAAATAGGAACATAGTTCCAATAAAGGGAACCCAAGGACCATACTCTTCTCCAATCTGAGTTTTGCTCAAGTCTCGAATGAATTCAAGGACATATTCGAAGAAATTCTGACCGTCGGTAGGAATGGTTTGTGGATTCCGAACAGCTATGATGACTGAACCTAATAAGATAGCAATTACGACCCAAGAAGTGATAAGTACTTGAGCATGGATTTGTAAACCTCCTATTTGCCAATATAAATGTTGGCCTACTTCTACACCCGATATATCATATAACCCCTTGAGTGTTTTAATGGAACATGGTATAACATTCATATTGTCCTCTGACATAAATCGAACTTTAAAAATTATTTTGATTCAACCATCTCTTTCTCAACTCACCGACTTTAATCATTAATACTATATTTAACTATATTTAACTATATTTAAATTTAATTAATACTATAATTTAATTATTTAATTTAAATTTAAATCAATTTAATTTAGGATAGCAAAAAATCACATACTATACATAATATTAATATCCATACATAATATGAATATCCACAGTAAGTACTTTATTATCTTTATCTCTTTTTTTTTTTTTTTTAAGTTAAAGATTAAAGAATAGTAACCGATCCAATAAATCTATCGAGTTCCCAAACAATTAATTAATCTTATTATTCTTAATCAAAATCAACGATTTCTTATATAGCTAGAACGACCCTCGCAAATTGCGAATACTAATTTGTTAAGAATGAATCGAATTGAAGCTATAGCGTCGTCGTTGGCTGGAATCGAAATATCTGCGAGATCGGGGTCACAATTTGTATCAATTAAACAAATAGTCGGAATCCCCAAAATGACACATTCTCGGAGAGCCGTATATTCTTCTTGCTGATCAACGATGATTACAATATCGGGCAGCCCCGTCATATATTTGATCCCGCCCAGATATGTTTGCAAAGTAGATAATTTTCTCTTCAACATTGCTGCATCTCTTTTGGAAAGACGGTTGAGTTTCCCCATCTTTTGTTCTGCTCTTAAATCCCTGAACTTGTGAAGTCTCGTTTCCGTAGTGGACCAGTTCGTTAACATACCACCGAGCCATTTTTTATTAACATAATGACACCGAGCCCCTATTGCAGCTGATGCTACTAAATCCGCTGCTTTATTTTTGGTACCAACGATTAAAAAGTGTTTTCCCCCACTTGAGGCATTAAAAACTAAATCACAGGCTTCTGATAAAAAACGAGCAGTTCTCGTAAGATTTATAATATGAATACCTTTACGTTTTGCAGAGATGTAAGGGGCCATTCTGGGATTCCATTTCCTAGTACCATGACCAAAATGAACTCCTGCTTCCATCATCTCTTCCAAATTGATGTTCCAATATCTTCTTGTCATTTTTCCCCACACTTCCTCTTTTTTTTTTTTAACAAAGAGACAAGGTACTCTGAAATAAATAATTGTTCCGACGGAACCTTCTACCGTGGATTGACCGTCGATATATGGCCCAAACCATTAATTTCTTTCTTTTAATTATTTATTTATTTATATTTATTAATAATAATATTAATTTATTAATAATAATAAATTAATAATTGGACCAAATAGTTCCAGATAGTTAAAGTAAAAAGAATGAATCTCTTCTTAATAATTAAGAATTATTAAATCGCGTAAATGATTGTTCTGATGTCTCATGGAAATTGTTTTGGGCACAAGAACAAAATAATTCTCTATGGTATAACCAAATATTTCCCGTTTCCAACTCGAATAGATTCTTTCTTTTGATTTCAAAATAAATGTTTTTGTCTTGTCTTGAGTGGTGCACTAATTTTTTGAATCCAGTACCAACAGGAATAATCCCTCCAAGAACAACGTTCTCTTTCAGGCCTTTCAACCAATCAATACGACCTCGTAAAGCGGCTTTTGCTAAAACTCGAGCGGTTTCTTGAAAACTCGCTTCGGATATGAAACTTTGAGTATTCAGAGATGCCCTCGTTATTCCCAATAAGATTGCCCGATAATTGATTGCTTCGTCTAAAGCACGCCCCGCTCGTTCTGCTCGAAACAATCCGATTAATTCTCCCGGTGAAAAAACATTAGACATTCCATCTTCTGAAACCAACACTTTTGATGTTATTTGACGTACAATGATCTCTATATGTCTATTATGGATCTGTACCCCTTGAGATCGATAAACCCTTTGAATCTTATTAACCAAAGAGATACGACTTTGGGCTATGGTTAGCTCAGCCCCAATCAAGAATCCCCAGGGAATTCCAAGAATTCTTGGTATACGTTCGTTCCAACTTTCAACTCTCTTTTCGAGATTCATCGATATTGAATCAATCGAACGCACTTCTAAGACCTGTTCCACTTTCGGAAGACCTTGTGTTATGTCACCAGATCTCGATTTTTCATATATAAATGTAATTAATGTCTCCCCTTCATAAAAGATTTTTCCACAATGGCCATGAACAGTTGCTCCTGGAGTAGCCAAATAGGGCTTAGCGGATCTTATAACTAAGGAGTCAACATGAACAATCACAATTTGACCAGATTTTTTTATGTGTGGCCCGTATTTGAATAAACATACATTTTCACAAATAAATTGTCCAAGGCTAATTATTGTGGATGTCTCTTCACTAGAATCGTGATGGATAAAACACCAATTTAAATGGAATGGATTCAAAATGATGTTACTGCATGGATCGGGATTATAAATCCTCCTATTTTCATCCATTAAACAGTATTTAAGTACTTGAAGTACTTGGAAAGTCTGTTTAAAATTATCAAGTAGCAAATATTTCTTTAACAAGATCTGATTATGAGTTAATAAATGGTAAGATGGATAAAAATTCAATATTTTTATTTTAGGTACAATAGTACCTAAGGGACCCAACAAATCCCTAATTGGGATTAGGGGATCCAATTCTTTTGTCGTATTGTTATATTTCGAACCGTTGAATCGACTAATTCGAAAACAACTGGATGATGACAAAATTATCACAGATTGGCATTCCTTATTTCGATTCAACAACGTACCAATCCCAATAGTTCCTTGATCTTGGGTAAGTGATTTAACCTTCACCTTGGAACGAAAGGGATTGATATTGGGGAGATCTAATCCCCTATTGGGAATCAATCCCGAATCTGTCATATTATCTCTTTTTCCGCTATAAGAAATAGTGGACTTAACTAACTCAATTCTTATGAAATCGCGAATTAGATCATTTGCCCTTACCTCAACAAAGGAGGCATAGACCTCGTCCATAGAACCATTTTTTTTTTTGTCCCAATTCAATACTAAGCAAGTCCGAACTAATTGAATACTTGTGTGATAAATTCCTCGAATTGACTTGCCATATCCATAAAGGATATAATTGACCACTCTAAGTTGGACATCATCCTTTTCCTGCAAGAGATCCTGAGGGAAAAGTGTTGCTAAATTTATTCCATCGGCTATTTCATATGGAACGACGGGCCGAACCGAAACAAAATACTTTTTCTTGGTAGGTGTGATCCGCTGGACATAGATCCAATCTTTCAAATTTTTTAATGCATTAGCATTTTTTTTTTTGTCCCTTCCTGGTGGTATCAAAATGCCGCTGTGTCTAGATATCTTATCTGTTTCTCCAGGAAAATGAATATCTCCAGAAAAGATTTTCAGTTCAATACTTTTTTTTTTTCTCTCTACTCGAACTAATCCGCCTACTCGACTTCTTTTATTTAAAGCAAGTCGTGTATCTACTCTAATGATACTATTGTTCCGGACCCTTATGGACGAGGATCCAGGTAAAATATGTACTTCTTCGGGAATGAAAAAAAACCGATCTACTTTCATTTGGTATTTCAGACTAAATTCTTTTGTTCCTCGATACTCAATCAAATCCTTTTTTTTTACGATTGAATCTACCTCCGCGGTCCCATATTTAGTAATTCCTGAACTGCTTCTTCTGTATCGTGGATCATCAAAAAAAGCAAGAATACTATTTCTACGTAAAATACCATTTATGGGTATTTCAATCGAAATACCAAAGGAGGGTATTAGTTCTTTTTCTTGTTCTTCATCATATTGTAAAGGGATGATGAATCTATTTCTTCGCCTTTTCGCTAATAAATCAGAATTCTTTTTGGGAATAGAGGGATATATAAAATTACACTGACCATTGGATATGATTCGATCAGATATTGAATAATCAATAATTTCTTTATCTTTTTTACTAGAAGTATCCAACAATTTATGTCTTACTCGACCATTAGTCATTTTGGGGTCAGAGATATATCTGTCTTCGACAGAAAAAGAATGAACATTCATTTGATCTTGATCCTTGTGGATCGAAAAAGACACTATACTGGATCTGCGCGGACCCCCCGCCAGTATCCATAAATGACTTGTTTTTGGTAATAGATGAACATTACCATATGTATATTCGGGTGCATGGTAGACATCGGTACTCCAGTGCATTTCTCCCTCTGATTCAGAATAAATATGTTTTCGGACCCTCTCTTTAAAATGAAAAGCGGATGTTCCGGCACGAATCTCAGCAATCACTTGTTCTGATTCTACATATTGATCATTTTGAACTAAAATAAAACTTTTTGGTGGAATATTCACATTATGTATAATACCCCGACTCTCAATAGTTACATACAAGTCTATAGAACATAAAAAAGCAGGATGCCCATGACGGGTACGTGTGAGATGAACAAAATTCTCATTAAATTTTATTTTTCCATTAGAAGGAGCTCGTACATGTTCGGCAGTACCACCTGTGAATACTCCACCGGTATGAAAGGTTCTTAATGTTAGTTGAGTCCCCGGTTCCCCAATTGATTGACCCGCAATAATACCTACAGCTTCTCCCAATTCGGCTAGGTCACCATGAGTGGGACTCCGACCATAACATAATTGACAGATCCAAGATGTATTCCTGCAAGTCAAAGGGGTTCGAATATATACTGGTCGTGCTCGAACGGTTATGAATC